AAAAGAATGGAATGTATGTAATAGTGGTAATGGTGTCTCCTGATTCTTTCACAGAAAGAAAGACATAGATAGTTTTCTATCTTGATGGTATATTTTTTTTATGTCTTTTATTTATATTTATAAAAAAGTAACAAACAAAACAATAGGTCTTACTAGTCCTACATCTTTTCCATTCTAAGGACTCCTTTCCTTTGATATTTCCAAAGAAAGGGTGTGTGTATCATATTTGTGCTTAATGCTTCCCGACTCTACCGGAAATCCAATAATAATAATATGTAATTTGTTACGATTGAATTGGCTCATCAATCACTTTAAATTAAATCAGAATTTTATTTTGACTCTGCGCCATTGATTCCACTATGATTATTGATCAATAATCATAGCGGAATCATTCCTTGATAGAGATAGGAGACATAATTTACATGGATATAGTAAGTCTCGCTTGGGCTGCTTTAATGGTAGTCTTTACATTTTCTCTTTCGCTCGTAGTATGGGGAAGGAGTGGACTTTAGAGGTACTACCATATTGTAAATTGATCTATATTATAGATTATAGAAAGTAAAGCCTATATTTATTATATCTGTATCCAATCCTAGATAATGTGTAGAAGGAACTATATAGTTTCTTCTGCACACTATCTAGGATCTCAGACACTTCTTGATTCCAGCCCAATCATTTCATTTAATTTAAGACTTGGAGTTTAATTCCCTTTATTTCATTTCTTCAATCATTGACAAGAGCTAATAGTTCAAGTTTCATTCAAATTAATCATTTTGACTGACTGTTTTTACGTAGATGATAAGTAAAAAAGCGGTAGGAACTAGAATGAACAGTGCAGTAGCAATAAATGCGAGAATATTGACTTCCATAATCTCATTTTTTTTTGCTTTGCAATAACTCGGGATCTAATCCCATAGAGATGATAAATTTGACTCCTGTAAATTCAATAGGGTGAATTGTATCCTGATGATATTGAATCGGATCAATATTATGAATAACAATATATCTGATCTATCAAATCGATTAATCGTCGAGAATTGAATAGTATAACATAGGAAAAGCCTTTATCCATACTAAATCAAAAATAGGATTCCTAATTTAATTCCAATATGGACTCCCATTGAATTTTTCATCCTTTTCCATTATTTCTTTTTTATAAGCTACCCTCTTCCTTATACAACTCTCCTTCCTTATACATACTTATTTATACATACAATTAATTATCTGATGAGGTATCATATGACCGGTATTCAATAGGTCACATGTAGCCCCCAACAAAACAGTAGAAGTGAGATGGAAAAGGGGCGGGTTAAAAGATCTAATATTCCAACATATTTACGAAAAAGGAGGGTCGTTGCTTGGTCTTTTATTAATATAAAATAAAATCCTCTTCTCTTTCTTAGATTGGAGTGGAAACACATACATCAAAAATTCAGCATGCAATTTGAATGAGAATGAGATAGATTTTTTTTTTTTTCAATTAGTAATTGAGGATACACAAGTCGGAGCTAGAAAAGGGGTGCGGTTTAAAAAAGTGCTCTGTTCTGTCGAGATAATTATGTAGATAATTATGTATGTTAAGTTCATTGTGTATTGAACAACAAAAGAATACAATTTGTGTATGTACTCCTGGTAAAAATATGGGCACTCTACTCCATTTTATTGTTCAAGAACAGTCGAGTCAAAAAGAAAGTCAGACACATATATATATGTATATGTCTTAAAATACTAAATAGAGTAATAACACCGATCCCACCAATCAATCTGTCTCTCCCTTATCAATCAATACTATTCTGCATCGATACTAGTGTAAAAAATGGAAATTCCCGCATTTGTCTGATGATAAATACGAAACGAAAAATAAAATAAATAAAGATCCCCGCCCCCCGCTGGGGATTATATCTTGCTCCCTATCCCCCCTTTTACAAAAAAAGAAGAGATGAATTGATAAATTCATCGGATCCTATCCTAGTTCGGGACTGACGGGGCTCGAACCCGCAGCTTCCGCCTTGACAGGGCGGTGCTCTGACCGATTGAACTACAATCCCAGCGAAGTGTACGGCATACATATTCTTAAGGTTTCATAAGAACATTCTATTCGTCGTGTTGTAACAGAGACAACAAATGATATACTGATATCATATCCACATATATCTGGACTATAGCGAGAGTCAAATGGATTACTAGTAACTGCTGGTTTTTTTATTGCCAAAAATGGATAATGAATTTTTTAATGATAAAAATATGGATAGAGCAAAAAAATGGATTCTTGATCTTTATTTCTACGAATAGGGCATTTCTGTTTCTGGAGGACAAATTAAATGGGTTAGATTATACTCATGGAGCGGCGAATTATTGGGCCGAGCTGGATTTGAACCAGCGTAGACATATCGCCAACGAATTTACAGTCCGCCCCCATTAACCACTCGGGCATCGACCCAGAAAGAATTAATTCTAGACTTAGTGATAATCCATGATCAACTTCCTTTCGTAGTATCCT